AAACTACCTGTTATCCAATAAAGGCCTAAAATTCCTAATAGTAACCCAAAATCTCCTACACGATTAGTTACAAACGCTTTCTGACACGCATTCGATGCAATAGGTCGTGTGAACCAAAAACCTATTAATAGATAAGAACACATTCCAACCAATTCCCAAAAAATATAAATTTGTATCAAATTAGAACTAGTAACTAATCCCAACATTGAAGTATTGAAAAAACTCATATAAGCAAAAAATCTCAAATAGCCTTGATCATGAGACATATAATTATCACTATAAATAAGAACCATAATTCCAACTGTAGTAATTAATACTAACAAAATAGAAGTCAATGGGTCAATCAAGTGTCCGAATTCTAAAGAAAAATCATTAGTGATGGTCCACGACCATATATATTGATAAATGGAATTACTATTTATTTGCTGAATAAACAAATCGGTTGAAAAAATAAGCACTATACTTAACAATAAAATACTCGGAACCGCCCACCGACGACGAAGTTTTTTTGTTGCCGCCGAGAAAAGTAGAAGTCCCACTCCTATTAACATAGGAACTGCTAGTGTAATGAAGGGTATGATCCACGAATATTGATATATATGTGCCATAACTTAATTAATGATTAATTCTTTCTTGGTTCTGATTCATCGGCTCTTATCTCTTGTTATTTTTAAATTTTATTGAACGGATTTGCCAAAAAAAAAGAATAATTAATAATAATGATATTCAAAACTTAAATAGAAATTTTTCTTCATAATTATTCTGAATTTTTTTCAAAATACTTTACATATTCAAATTAAACATATTCAAATTAAGAAGTTAGAATTGGTCAAATAATATACGACGATACTAATGAAACAAGACATTAATAAAAGAAAATGGACTCTAAAATTCGATTATTGCTGTGGATTGCAAAAATGGATATCCAGAGAATTTATATACAAATACAAAGGATAAAGAATTATATTAAAAGTAGTACTTAATTTTAATTTTATAAAAATGATAAAAAAAAATTCTTTTTCCAAAATTCTTCAACATTCAATAAAAAAGTAATAATAAAAAAAAAAGAATTCTTTATTTTTTATTACTTTTTATTACTTTTTTCAAGTTTTATTCCTTTTTTCAAGTCAGAATTATTAATGATTGTATTTTATTTTGACCCAGATTTAATGCCTTCTCTTTTGTTTATAACAAATCCTATGTATGATATTGGGCGCTTTACGTTTACATAAGATAGAAGGAAAAAAAGAATTAATAAAAAGGAAAAAGAGAATTAATAAAATATCTTTTACATGAAATGGTTTTTAGAAAATCATATATTTTTAAAAAATGGATTAATAATTTTGAATTTGAAAATTCAACTTCAATAAATTCAATTTCAATTAGGGAGACCCTCTCTTCGAGCTTAACCAATTCCTAGAAAAAAAAAAAAAGAAAAAAAAACATTTTCATGGGGATAAAAAACTCAAGTTTTTGATGTATTTTATTCTATTTTATTCTATATAAATTCTATATATAAATTATTCTATAATAAATTATTCTATATATAAATACAGTATGACGAAAAAAAGAAGAAATCTAACTACGAACTAATAAAAAACAATGGTTAGGCTTTGTAGAAAGCAAATAGAATTTAACAACTAAATAACTAGATAATAAAGAACAATTTTTTTTTTAACACTATACGACAATATATGTCTTTCACATCCACTTCTAACAATAAAATAAATAATCTCTTTAATGTTGAATGGCAGTTCCAAAAAAACGTACTTCTATTTCAAAAAAGCGTATTCGAAAAAATATTTGGAAAAGAAGGGGATATTGGACCGCGTTGAAAGCTTTTTCGTTAGCAAAATCTCTTTCTACAGGTAATTCAAAAAGTTTTTTTGTGCAACAAATAAAAAATCAAACATCGGAATAATCTAACTCGGCTTGACATCGGAAAAAGATTGAATTTTATTTAGCATTTAAATTGGATTTAGCATTTAAAATAAAAAATATATACGAATATATACATAACGAATATATACATCGATATAATATTCTATACAATATTCTATACAATATATACAGAATATGATATACATATACTTTGAATAGAAAAGAAATAAATATATAACTATAAAGAATAGAAAAGAAATAGAATAAATAGAAATTTAATTATATAATTTCTATATAATTTTATATAATTTCCAGCCTTTATTGAGATAATCAATACAAAATTGACCCCTTTCCCCCCTTATCCTATGGATATGTGGAATCTAATTTGGATATTGAATTCTAAAAAGGGGTACTTTTTGTTTTTGTTTGCAAAAAAAAAAAGAAGACACAAAGTTCGTCTTTTTGATTTTTAGCAAATTTTCTCATTTCCGGGATGGGGATTCTTATTTTCCCCATCCAGCCCTTTGTCACTTTGTCACAATAATACGAAATATTAATAAGTTTTTAATAAGTTTTTGAATAGATGAATAAAAAAGAGCCGATCTAAAATCATTAGTAAAAAAAAACTAATCGTTAAAAACAAAAATTATTAATTTTTAAGTCACCCTCCTTAAAAATATTATTTTAAATAACTAATAAGCTCCCCTTTCTATCCAATTAATCTATCCAATTAATAAAATTTGCATATTGCATATTTAGTTTAGATAGATATGTATATAAGAGGTTATTTTTGAATGATTTTTTTTACACTATATATTTGGACTGGAAGATGGATCTCAAGATATATATTAAAAATTAGACAATATTAAAAAAAAAAAAAAAATATTGGAGCTACGCTACTAAAATTAAAGCTCGACGATTGAATCAAAATTGGTTATTATGATTTTGAGCAAGCCGCTATGGTGAAATCGGTAGACACGCTGCTCTTAGGAAGCAGTGCTAGAGCATCTCGGTTCGAGTCCGAGTGGCGGCATAATATAATGTCTTATCTTTTCATTTCCTTTTCAAGAGGATACAATACGCCCTATAATGATAATGAATTCAATTCATGATTTCAATTATGTATAATGTATAATTAAAGAATCCTACCCTTTTGTTAATTTGTTAAGGATTTTTATGATATTTTTGACTTTAGAACACATATTAACTCATATTTCTTTTTCGGTTGTTTCAATTGGAATTCTAATTCATTTAATGGCCTTATTAGTCGACGAATTTGTAGGACTTTATGCTTCGTCAAAAAAGGGCATGAGAGCTGCTTTTTTCTGTATAACAGGATTATTAGTTACTCGTTGGAGTTATTCGGGACATTTACCATTAAGTGACTTATATGAATCATTAATCTTTCTTTCATGGGGTTTTGCAATTATTCATATGGTTCCATATTTGAAAAAAAAAAAAAATTATTTAAACATAATAATTGCCCCAAGTATTTTTTTTACCCAAGCGTTTGCTACTTCGGGTTTTTTAACTAACCTGCATCGATCTGAAGTCTTAGTACCTGCTCTCCAATCCCGGTGGTTAATGATGCACGTAAGTATGATGGTATTGGGCTATGCAGCTCTTTTATGTGGATCATTATTATCAGTCGCCCTTCTAGTAATTACATTTTACAAAATCATAAGAACTTTGGATAGTGCTAAAAGTAATAATTTATTATCTAGTTCATTTTCCTTTGGTAAGAGCCAATACATGACGAAAAAAAATAATGTTTTTAAAAATACTTCCTTTCTTTCTTCTAGAAATTATTACAGGTCTCAATTGATTCAACAATTAGATCAGTGGGGTTATCGTATTATTAGTATAGGGTTCATTTTTTTGACCATAGGTATTCTTTCGGGAGCGGTCTGGGCTAATGAAGCCTGGGGATCATATTGGAATTGGGACCCAAAAGAAACTTGGGCTTTTATTACTTGGGCCATATTCGTGATTTATTTCCATATTCGAACAAATAAAAATTCTGATGAGGGTTTAAATTCTGCAATTGTTGCTTCTATGGGCTTTCTTATAATTTGGATCTGCTATTTTGGAGTTAATCTATTAGGACTTGGACTACATAGTTATGGTTCATTTACATTAACATCAAATTGATGAAGGGATCTGTCGCATATAACTATAGGACAACATATACAAGGGGGACAACATATACAAGAAGTTTTAGGCAATTCTTTGAGAACTTTTTGAATCACTACATTACTTGATTCAAAAAATTCTCAAAAGGGGGCAAAGGCATAAAGGTGTGTAGAATTGATTTTTTTTTAACTTAAATTGAAATGAAAAGGAAAAAAAAAAGAGATTTTTTTTATTGTTAAAGTTTTCATTTTTAAAAAAGAAAAGAATAGGATTCCTTTTTCATTTTCTGTTTTATTTCGAAAAACTACCTATAAAAAAACGGAAATAGAATAGCCTCAACCTTGTCAACTGATAATGAGAAAACGCAATCCGGATAAATACCAATACCTATTACAGGAAGAAGGATAGCGATCGAAACAAATAACTCTCGTGGTCCAGAATCAAAAAAATAAGAATTTTGGGCATTAAACAGCTTGTATCCATAGAACATCTGGCGTAACATAGATAATAAATAAATAGGAGTTAGGACGATTCCAACCGCCAGTACAAAAGTAATTAGTATTTTTGGCATTAAAAGATATTTTTGGTCAGTAATTATTCCAAAAAATACTATCAATTCAGCAAAAAAACCGCTCATGCTCGGTAATGCAAGAGACGCTAGCGATAAGATACTGAATAACGTGAATATTTTTGGCATTGGGGCAGCCATTCCGCCCATTTCGTCGAGATAAAGAAGACGTATTCTATCATAACTCGTTCCCGCCAAGAAAAAAAGTGCAGCGCCAATAAATCCATGTGATATTATTTGTAAAATGACTCCATTGAGTCCCATCTCGCTTAGAGAGCAAATTCCGATAATTATGAAACCCATATGAGATACAGACGAATAGGCTATTCTTTTTTTTAAATTTCGCTGACCAAGAGATGTTAAAGCTGCATAGATTATTTGTATTGCGCCCACTATTATCAACCAGGGCGAAAATATCGAATGAGCATGGGGTAGTAATTCCATATTGATTCGAACCAACCCGTATGCTCCCATTTTTAATAAGATTCCGGCTAGAAGCATACAAGTACTGTAATGTGCTTCTCCGTGGGTGTCTGGTAACCATGTATGTAAGGGTATAATCGGTGACTTGACAGCAAACGCAATAAGAAATCCAATATAGAATATTATTTCCAGAGCCATGGGATATGATTGATTGGCTAATGTTTCAAAATTAAATGTTGGTTCCTTGGTACCGTATAAAGCGATACCTAAAGCCCCCATTAATAAAAAAACAGAACTTCCCGCAGTATACAAAATAAACTTTGTAGCTGAATAGAGACGTTTCTTTCCTCCCCACATGGCTACAAGCAGATAAACGGGAATTAATTCGAATTCCCACATGATGAAAAAAAGTAAAAGATCTTGAGAAGAAAATAATCCTATTTGACCACTATACATTGCTAACATTAAAAAATGGAATAATCGGGAATCCCGAGTAACTGGCCGAGCCGCTAAAATAGCTAAAGTAGTGATAAACCCTGTCAGTAAAATAGGTCCGAGAGATAGTCCATCTATTCCCAATCTCCAGTAAAAATCAAAAAAATGGATCCATTTATAATCTTCTATTAATTGGGTTAATGGATCGTCCAATTCAAAATAATAAGAGAATGTATAAGTCATTAAAAGTAATTCGACTATACATATAAAAATAGTATACCACCTAATTACCTTATTTCCTCTATGTGGGAGAAAAAAAATTAAGGAACCTGCGGATATTGGTAAAACTACAAACATTGTTAACCAAGGAAAAGACTTCATGGTAAAAACAAGATAACTTGGACCAGAAAAACCCTTAATCAAAAAAAGAGAATTTTTTTGATTAAGGGTTTTTGTCGGTAAACAAAAAATCAAATGTATTCAAGTGGTATTTTCTGGAAAGTATCAATAAGCTAGACCCATGCTTCTAGTTGTTTCATGCCATAAATAAACTCGAACACTTAAAAAATCTGTTGGACAGGCGGATTCACATCTCTTACAGCCAACACAATCTTCTGTTCTTGGAGCAGAGGCAATTTGCTTAGCCTTACACCCGTCCCAAGGTATCATTTCTAATACATCTGTGGGGCAGGCGCGGACACATTGAGTACAACCTATACATGTATCATAAATCTTTACTGAATGTGACATTGGATTTAGAATTTTTTTTTAACTTTATACTTTTTCGATCTAGTAAATTTCTACAATGAATCATATATGTGAATACCAGATGAATCAATGATTTACCAGACTTGTGCTATTCAATTCCGGATCGACTCGGGAGATATAACCAAGATGCTTTAATTTAATTTATTCGTTTTTCGCAAACATGATCTGATTGGTTCCGTATCCGTATCATATATACCAATTCAATTTGATGAATAGAAAGGTTCTATTTATATATATTATATATATATAAATATTATATATATAAATATTATTTATATGTATTTATATAGAAATTTCTATTTTCTATTCTATTTTATATGATTAATACTACTTATTCAACATATTGGATTGATTGATACGAGTTGATTTTCTATTACGATAAATTGACGAAACAATAGCCAATCCAATAGCGGCTTCAGCGGCCGCGATAGCTATAATAAAAATTGAGAAAATATTTCCTTTTAATTGGCGACTATCAAAAAAATCAGAAAATGTTACAAAATTTATATTAACCGCATTCAGTATAAGTTCAAGACACATAAGAGCTCGAACCATATTTCGACTCGTAATCAATCCATAAATACCGATAGAAAATAAATAAACACTCAAAACAAGTACATATTCCCGCATCATCGGTCAACTCCTTATCAATTTCGATTTATTACCAATCTATTTATTTCTTGTGTACTTGGTTTATGAAATTCTTATTCTAGTCAATCCAATATGTTGATATTGAATTCTTATTCATATTGAAATAAATCGAATAAACAAATCTCTACATGAATAATCCTCAAATTCAAATAGAATTAAAGTCAAATGAATGTAATAAGATCGAGCAACAAACAAGTTGAATTTGGATTTCAATTGCTAATTCCAAAGATTTATTATTGATGAGCCACAGCAATAGCACCTATCAAAGCAACTAAAAGAATTATTGAAATGAATTCAAATGGAAGGAAAAAATCGGTTGATAAATGAATTCCAATTTGTTGACTATTACTTATCCAATCCTGCTCTATAATCTGGTTTTTTCTTGTAGTCCAAATAACCCCGTACCATGACGTATCTGGAATAATAGTAATTAGTGAAACAAAAATACTTGTACAAATTAGGGAAGTAAACCCATTCCCAACGGTCAAAATATTAAAATCTTTGTAATATTCTGAAGTATTCATGAACATCACAGCAAATAGAATTAAAACATTTATAGCTCCCACATAAATAAGTAGCTGCGCGGCAGCTACAAAATGAGAATTTGATAAAATATAGAATAAGGATATACAAACGAGAACCAATCCCAACGAAAAGGCAGAATAAATTGGGTTGGTAAGTAATACCACTCCTAGACTTCCTAATATAAGACCTAACCCCAGAAAAACTAAAAGAAAATCATGTATTGGTCCAGGCAAATCCATTGTACGTAAAATAAAAGATAAAAAATAAAATTGTTTTTTCATGACCTTATTGACCTCACCGGGAAAAGCCCTTTTTTAGATTTTTTTAGAATAGGGTGATAATTGAATTAAACCCTAAGGGTTGGAAATTATTGTAGGTACAACTATTAAACTTATCTTATTCTTTCTCAAAAAGGGTAATGATTAGAACTTATTCTATATAAATAGATATAAATAGAAATGAAAAATAGAAATTTGGAAATAACTATGGATAGAACTCGGGGTATATTACTAGATTTTCAATCCAAATTAAGCCATGCTGCGGTTCTCACCAACCAATCAAATAACTGGTTGAGTTTTGTAGTTATTGAATACACAAAATGAAAAAATCATTCCCCCCTTTTTCGGTCAAAATGGAATCTTAGTTTATGAATTGGAAATTGTTCTTTAATTAATCTTTAATCAATTAATCTTTAATCAAAGGGGATTTCGCGTTTTGTTTTGATGAGATGAATTCAAAATTGTTCGAATTGTATAATCGTCAATTATTGACATTGGTAAACGCCCTAAAGCAATTTGATTATAATTCAATTCGTGACGATCATAAGTAGAAAGTTCATATTCTTCAGTCATTGATAAACAATTTGTTGGGCAATACTCAACACAGTTACCACAAAATATACAGATTCCAAAATCAATACTATAATTAAGCAATCGCTTCTTTCGAATATCGGTTTCCAATTTCCAATCAATAAGAGGTAGATCAATAGGACATACGCGAACACATACTTCACAAGCAATGCATTTATCAAATTCAAAATGGATTCGACCACGAAAACGTTCAGATGTGATTAATTTTTCATAAGGATATTGAATAGTTACGGGCAAACGATTTATGTGGGATAAGGTAATCATGAAACTTTGGCCAATGTACCTAGCGGCTCGTATGGTTTGTTGACCATAATTCATGAACCCAGTTACTAGGGAGAACATATAGTGAATATCTATGAATAATCTTATGTTTATTTATTTCTCTTGTTTTGTTTGAGACAAGACAGAATATAGAAAAGCATTTCTTTATAGTGAAAGGAGTTGGGAAGAAGTTGTTAATAATAAATTTCCGAGAGAAATAGGTAAAAGAAATTTCCAACCAAGATTTAATAATTGGTCCATTCTTAGTCGAGGCAAAGTCCATCTTGTTGTGATCGAAATGAACAAGAACAAATAAGTTTTAACCAATGTAATAAAGATACCAATTGTTACCCCGAAGACTCCACCGACGTTATTTATTTCAAAAAAGTCTGGAAGGGAAATGGCGGGAATAGACATATTCCAACCTCCAAAGTAAAGAACTGTTACAAATAATGACGAAACTAATAAGTTTAGATAGGAAGCAATATAAAATAAACCAAATTTGATACCCGAATATTCGGTTTGATACCCTGCTACTAATTCTTCTTCTGCTTCTGGTAAATCAAAGGGTAATCTTTCACATTCTGCCAGGGACGAAATTAAAAAAATGATAAACCCTATAGGTTGGCGCCACAAGTTCCATCCCCACAAACCATATTTTGATTGCGCCTCAACTATATCAACTGTACTTGAACTGTTAGATAATCATAGTCGATGATAACATCACTGTTCCGATCGCTATTACAGAACCGTACATGAGATTCTTACCTCATACGGCTCCTCTAAGGCCATAAATAAATCTAAGGACCGGGTCGTATTATTTATTTTAATACATATATTTATCGGATTTAGCAGATAAATACGATAAAAATGGATCGAACGTTCCCTAATTCGACCAATGCAATTCTATCTGTTATAATACTAAAAATAAAAAAGTACTTCTGAATTGATCTCATCCTTTAAGAATTGAAATTTTTCTTTTTTGGGTAATAACTTATACTTCAATAAAATATTCAATAAAATATTCCTTGTAGAAATAGCAATAGCTATTTCACCCTATCTTTTTTCTTTTTTGATTACGAAAAAGAATTAGACATTTCCTTAGTTTATGCATTATGATACGAATTTGATTTCCATAAACATAAATATGGATATAGGAAAAATCAAATAAATAAAAAGGAAAAAGGATCTCTTTTTTCTATTGTAAACGTATTATATTCTTTGTTTCGCTCCTATTCTTCTTTCTGAAAAGGGGGAAGGGGTCAAAAAATGAAAATAATAAAAAAAAAGAAAGCAAAGGATTATTTCGTTCCTGATAGTCATTTCTTTAATCAGTGGGCGGGAGGATACTCTGAATCGGAATTATGTTATGGGGAGTACTGCCTGATCATTTCTACGAATTAAAAGCCCCAATTAATATTCTTTTTATATTATTATGTTGAAATATCTTTGTCGAAATATCTTTCTATTCTTTTTTTATAATTTTGAAAATCTCTATTACCAACCCTTTGTGTATCTTGGTGTTCCTAATCATCCACTTATTTTTGCTCAATTACTCGCTAGTTAGCATTATGGTAATACAGATAAATGATAGTGAAAACTCAATAAAGTTGATCTTGAGCCCGCTTCAAGCCAGGATGAATAATCAACCAATCTTGGGGCAACCGCTTTCGTCTTATTATGTTTAGTTTAGTTCTGCTTTACTCTTGTACATAGGAAATGAGTCTCCATTTTTTACGCCAAAAGTTCAAGCTGTTTTATTTCACTCATATAACTATCCAATTTCCTTCATGAACCAAAAAAAAGGAAATAGAGTCAATTCATTTCATTTTGCCTTTTTCTGTTCTTAAATTTTCTTACAAAAAAGTTTATCTTTCAACGAATCGCACGTAGAGATATGGATAATACACAGAGAGTTAAGGGTATTTCATAACTAATAGATTGAGCAGTAGCTCGAAGACCACCTACAAAAGAATATTTATTATTTGATCCATAACCTGACATAAGAAGACCGATGGGAACAATGCTTGAAATGGCAATCCATAAAAAAACACCAATTTTTAGATCAGCTAAAACAAAATGATATCCAAAAGGAATTACTGCATAGCTTAATAAAGTTGATATGACTGCTATAGATGGCCCGATACTGAATAACCGAGTATCCCCCCTCGAGGGAAAAAGATTCTCTTTGAAAAGTAATTTTGTTCCATCGGCTAACGCTTGAAGAACTCCAAAAGGACCGGCATATTCAGGTCCAATACGTTGTTGTATTCCTGCAGATATTTCTCTTTCTAACCACACAATTACTAGTATGCCTAGTGTGATTACCAGTACAAGAGTCAAAATAGGAACAAGCATCCATATAATTTCATAGATCTCGTTGATGGAGTCTAATCTGGAAAAAGAGTTGATAGCTTGTACTTCTCTCGTATTAATGACTTCCGGTGTATCAATTATCATTTCAACGATCAACTTCTCCCATAATGATATCTATACTACCTAGTATTGTCATAATATCAGCCAATTTCATTCTTTTAACTAGTTGAGGGAGAATTTGCAAATTGATAAAACCCGGTGGGCGAATTTTCCATCTCCACGGAAAACTGCTCTGATCCCCGATCAGAAAAATGCCCAATTCGCCCTTTGGGGCTTCGACTCTTACATAAAGTTCTTGTTTCGGCAATTCAAAAGTAGGAGAAGTTTTTTTACTAATGAATCGATATTCAAAATCATTCCATTCTGGACCCTTTTCGCTATCAAAACATCTAACTTCTAGATTTTCGTAGGGTCCCCCTGGAATTCCTTCCAAAGCCTGTTGAATAATTTTTATGGATTCTGTCATTTCACCAATTCGGACTAAATAACGAGCCAGCGAATCTCCTTCCTTTTGCCACTGGACTTCCCAATCAAATTCTTCGTACGACTCATAATGATCAACCTTACGGAGATCCCATTGTATTCCAGAAGCTCGTAGCATTGGTCCTGATAAACCCCAATTGATTGCTTCCTCTGCAGCAACAATACCTATTCCCTCAACTCGTTCTAAAAAAATAGGATTTCGCGTAATAAGTTTTTGATATTCAGCAACTTTTTGTAAAAAATAATCGCAAAAATCCAAACATTTATCTATCCATCCGTGAGGTAAATCAGCCCCTACCCCCCCGATACGAAAATAATTATGCATCATTCTCATCCCAGTGGCAGCTTCGAATAAATCATATACTAATTCTCTTTCTCTAAAAATATAGAAGAACGGAGTTTGTGCACCGATATCCGCCATAAAAGGCCCAAGCCATAATAGATGAGAAGCTATACGACTCAACTCCAACATAATTACTCTGATATAGCTAGCTCTTTTAGGTACCTGAATATTTCCTAAATGCTCTGGACCATTTATTGTTATTGCTTCTGTGAACATAGTAGCTAAATAATCCCAACGTGTTACATAAGGCAAATACTGTATAATTGTTCGGTTTTCCGCAATTTTTTCCATTCCTCTGTGTAAATAACCTAATATTGGCTCACAATCAATAACATTTTCACCGTCTAGAGTAAGGATAAGTCGAAGAACACCATGCATTGATGGGTGGTGGGGACCCATGTTGACTATCATAAGATCTTTTCTTGTAGTTGGTACATTCATAGAGGTTTCCTCGATTCATTCTTCCATGAATTAATGAAAACGAAAAAAAAAAGTTCATCAAAATCCAAGATCTAATAAATCAAATAATTAAATAAAAAAAAATTAACTAGTTTTTAGTTTTTGATTCCCGAATATCCAACCGATTAATTAATTCTTTGTAACGTACTCTATTCTTCTTTGCAAAATAAGATAGCAGTCGTTGTCGTTTTCCTAGAATTTTTCGTAAACCTCTCTGAGATAAATAGTCTTTTCTATGCAATTCCAAATGTGAGGTAAGTCTTTGTATCTTATTAGTGAAACTTAGTATTTGAAATTCAATAGATCCTTTGTTTTCTTCTTTTAATTCTTGTGAAATAACTGGGATGAATGAATTTTTTACCATAAAATGAAAGCCCCTCTTTTATTAAATATTAAATGAAGATATTTTTCTTGATCAGTAATAATAAAAAGAATGGAAAATGTAATTAAAATGGAATATAGAATATATTAATAAATGGAATATAGAATAGGAATATAGAATATATTAATAGCTAAATAATATAATAATTTCAGTGTATTTAAATTTTATATACACAATAATCTTTACTTCATTAGTAATTCCTGCTTTTGTTAAATCAAATTTATTATTAATAAATCCAATTTTCTTTTATTCGACTAGAGAGAAAAAAAGATAGTATATTTCTTTTCTTACAAAAGCGAAAAATTTATACCTAAAAAAAAAATGAATTAATGAATTTTAAAATCGACTTGATACGTACATATATCAGACCAGAATAGGGAATGTAAAAAATACATGTGTCCACTTCTCTCTTTTCTTATATTAGATCAGAACGTTATGATATATACATCAAAAATGCACCCTTACCGAATTTTTAATTGTGGATATATATGTATCCTTACCATACCGAATCGGCTGGCGTTGTTAGTATCAAACCAATATCGATTCATACAAGCTAAATCTTCTAATCGATAATTGGGCCAAAGAAAAAGTTTTAATTTACTTAGTAGGCTATTTTTATATCTATCACAATCTTTGCTTTTATCAAACCCGTAGCTACGATCTTTTATGTTATTATCATTCAAAATGTATCTGTTTATATGAATATTATTTCTATTTTTTGGTTGTGAAGTGAAAGAAATTAGAATTCTTAATTCTCTACGCCGTTTCGGCGATAAAATGTTTTCAGAAACAAGTAAATCATAATTATTTTTGTCTCTATTTCGAATTCGATTTTGATGTCTTTCAATAAATTTGGTAGAATTCTTTTTATCAGCATAGCTCTTTTCCCTGTATTTTTGCTTAATTTGTTCTTTGCTCTTATGAACCAATAAAATACCTAGAATTTGGTACATAATAAATTGTCCATCATTTTTTACCGACAGACGCAACGGTTCGATAATCAATAGTCCTTTTTTCATCAATTCGGTCAGCGTTAAATCCTTCTGAATCATCAGAATATCCAGACTTATTTCTTCCCTTTTAATAGAGGATATAATAATTTCTCGTGGATTTGTCAGTCTAAGCAGGAGACAATATACTTTGATATTATTGATTATTTTTTGATTTAAAGAATCATCCCATCTTAATTGAAAACATAAATACCTTTTTAGGAAGAAATCGAGCTCTGCTTCCGTATTACTTTTGTATTGTTTTTTCTTTCTACGGTTTTTCCTGTCCGATTCCACATAATCTTCTTCAATATCTTTTTCTTGATTGGCGAAAACTGATCGAAGATCCGCTCGGTCCTCCGATTCGTTTTCCTCATGCGTTCTATTTTCAAATTTAATAGATTTTTTTTCAAGAGATATAAAAAGATTTACATTTTTCTTGTTGTTGATTTTTTGATTTTCACTAATATTGTCATTTCTATTAAAATTGAAAAGAAGTAATTGGATTGGTATTGACCAGGGTTTTATCTTATATATTTTGTACAATATGACAAATTTTTGAAAGAACCAAAGTTCTAAATTGGATATAGGATCATTTACTATTTCGTCATTCATTCCCATCCAATCAAAAAGATTTTTTTTTTTTTTAGATGAATTAGTTTCTTGATCTTTGCGAAACCTACGAAAAAAATGATTTTTCTTATCAATTTTATCGGCCATTTGATATTTATTAGGGTCCGTTTTATTATTTTTTTTATGTTTGGTTCCAGTATCGATCCAGTACGCAATATGGACTTTCTTTCTAAGACAAAAATTAAGAATTCTCCAATCAAAATATTTTCTAGCTGGGGTTTTCTCCATATCGATAATATCATCCTCTGTTAGATAATTATTGATAAGAATACTACCTAACATATCCAACAATTTGCTTGTATTTGGGTTGTAATTATAAGAAATCTTTTTATTTCCTTTTAATAGGGATCTATAAATATATGAGTCTTTCTGATCATGATGATTAATATATTTATATGATAAAAGATTATATCGAACGTTTTTTTTCAAATTCTCTTTTTCTTTTTGCTTTGATAATAGGTCTGCTTCAAAATTATTTTGTTTTTTGTACTGAATTAATGATTTGAATTGGTCTTTTTCATATAAATTCCATTTTGGTAAAGATTTTTTTTGAACCATACAGCCTTGATTAATTTCAGTTTGCCATATTAATCTATACCATCTAATCTGATAAAAATTGTATTTATATTGATAAGGACTCCTTAACCATTTTTTCCATTGACTCATTGCAGAATTTAGAAAAATTTTCTTTTTTAATTCGGGATGAAATAGCCCTTGGTCCCAAAAATAATCTTTTATTTCAGTCTTAAGAAATAGGGATGTTCCGTGATATTGAAGGACAGATTTTAACTTATATAAATTAATAATTTGGATTTGTGATAATTTATAAAATACATATGCTTGTGACAAGGAGGATCTGTCAGAAGAAATTTTTGAATTGTTTTTATTATTATTATTTATAAGACTAATATTCCTTTTATTATGTGACTTTTTTATAATCGAAATAAAGTGAATTCGATTTCGATTTGTTTTATCAATTCTTTTATGATTTTCTTTGTTATTGTAAATGTATTTAGGAATAATTTTCCTTGTTGATTGAAGAAAAAGTTGTGCATTGATTCTCGGAATATTAATGATAACTATAAAGATATCTATGTATAGCCTTTCAATCAAAATTCTTATAAAAAAATAGGATTTACGAATCAAGCGAGCATTTCTTTTTTTTAATATTTGTAAATTTTTTTTTGATGATTGTAATCTTTTAGCATTATAGTTTATTTTGTTAGGGCGAATATTCATTTCGGAGCTTATAATTTTTTTTGTCTTTTCTTTTGTAAGTTTGTCTATTTGATTTAAGATTGCGTTTGTTCTAGCCGTCATATCTTTCATTTTTTTTTCTGTCAGTGAATAATTTGTCCAATCTATAAATTTCATTTTTGGAGACGATTTTGGAATTGTCCGATTATTGATTATCGACTCCGTTTCTTTTTTAGTTTCATTTAATTCATAGACTTCTCTAAACCAAAATAAGAAAATTAGGTTTCTTTTTGATTTAAAAAATTTGTTTATTATTTCTTTTAGAAATAGAAGGTTTTGGATGAACCAAGTTTTTTTTTCTTTGGATAAATTGAGAAAAACTTTCCTTTTTTCGTTTAAAGTTTTTATAACTAAAAAAAAATTCTTTTTCAACTTTCTAATTTTTTTTTCGAGTTTTTTAAAAATCGGGTCAAAAAGGGAAAATCGTTTTCGAGGAGAACCAAAGGGTCGTTCGGCTTCCATTCCCCAAACTGTTAAAAAACAAAAATCGTTTTTTTGATTTTTCCTTTTCCTTACATCGTTAAGAATATGAGAGGATTTTGACTTCGATCTGTGCCAAGGTTTTAAACGAAAAGGAAATAGGATTTTTATTTGAATACCGTCTGTTAACCAGTTTTTCGGGAATTCTTTTTCTGATAATTGAACTCCATTATAGGTGCATTTAACATGCATTTCTCTATTCCAATCCGTTAAATCCTCGGACCATTCAGGAATTTGAAAAAATAGCATACGAATCATATTTTTAGCTATTATTAATGAAGGTAATAGAATATATTTTCGAAGAAGTGATTGGGTTACTAAAACACAACCTCTTATTACTTGAGCGAACACAATGCTATCCCAAGCTTCAGCTATTTCTATTTGGGTTTTTTCTTCTCTTTTGTCTTCGTCTCTTTTGTCCTTTTCTTTTTTCTCATTTTTGTTTGTTTTTTCCCCGTTATAAGTAGAATCGGAAATCGTGAATTCTTTGTTTTTACACATCCAATTTCGCAATATTATTTTCATCAGTTCAGAAATATCAAAAGAAAAAAAAAGAGAATTGTCCAGCCTGTCCAAAAAAAGAGGAGAATGCATATTTGCTTGAAACAGTTTCCAAATAACTGTTTTACGTCGTTGGTTTCGCATTGAACCCTTTATTATGTTTCGACGAAAGTCCGATTGTTGTGAATAACGTATTAAAGCCACTTCCTCAGCTTGATCAGGATTAGTTCTGCCTTTGGTATTATTATCACTATCTGTATTTTGTTGATTATCAGTAAAGATTACTACACGTTTGGCTTTTCGTGAACGAATCCCATGATCTTCTCCTACGCTCTCTTCATTTTCTCCTTCTTGTTGTTCTAAATCGTCGATTAATTTGTACGACCATCGAGGAACTTGTTTACTTATTTCTTTTATTCCATTCGATTTTTTTATAATTGTTTTATTGTTAGCATCCGTTATAACTCCATTGAATACAAATTTGAAATTTTTTATTTGATTTTCTAAATTCATTTCGTCTTCTTTAGAAAATAATGAAAGTTCCTTAAAATTAAAACTTGATTTTACTGAAAATTCATTAATTAAGTTCAAAAAATAGACAATTTCTCTTGAAAATGATTTTCTATCAAATGGATTAATTTTTTGTTCAAATTCTTGATAATTATCAAGATAATTAGTATTAAGAAGAATAATATAGATTTTATTTATCCAAACCTCATCTATGTAATTCTTTATGGAATTTTCATTTATGGTTAAGGTTGAAGGTGAAAAAAAAAATTGGATTCTCCCGCGGCTAGACCTGTTCACTAACGGATCATATATTTTAGGTAAATATTCCTTTTTGGTTTCATTATTACATAATCGAGTCTTTTTTTCCAATATATTCAGAGTAAGAAATCCTTTATCTAAAGCCTCAGCTCTAGTTATAAATTCGTTACTTAAGTTTTTCTTTTTTTCTTCATTGTTATAATTCCAATCATTAGATAATTCATCTGAGGATGTCTTCTCTGTTGTAAAAAATTCGATTTTTCTTTCGATCATTTCTAAAAAAGTTGACAAAGCGGGTGGATACGTAAAAGTTAT